AATGATGAGCCTGATTAAAGGACTATCGTGATAGGATAAAACATGTAGTTAAAACTACCTTCATTACATCTAACAGAATCAAACTATCACCATCAAGCATCAAAAGCCACCGTGCACCATACACCAAGATGTAAAGATAAAACTCAACATAGAAAAGTAAGCTAAACAAGCTAATGGGTTCATACCCCGTAAATAGAGTATAACACTCTCTTCTCTAATGCCCAGCAATTCAACAAAAATCCTTTTGCTAGTTACCCTAGTAGGAGGTATATTAGTATCCGTATCCTCTAATTCATGACTAGGAGCATGAATAGGATTGGAGATTAATCTAATATCATTTATCCCCCTAATATCCAACGTCAAAAATATATATAACACAGAAGCCTCACTGAAATACTTCATTGTACAAGTGCTTGCTTCAGCAACACTGCTGTTTATGGTAGTAATAAAGACGTTAACAGAGGATCTATTCACATTCGAAACTAACCCATATACACCAATAATCATCTGTACCCCTCTTCTGCTCAAAAGTGGAGCCGCACCCCTCCACTGATGATTCCCAGGAGTAATGGAAGGATTGAGATGAGAAAACTGTGCACTATTAATAACAGTGCAGAAGGCCGCCCCATTGATATTAATATCATACCTGATTGAAATCAATATGTTCACATTAAGAATTATTCTACTATCCACAATTGTAGGATCAATTGGAGGATTAAACCAAACCTCAATGCGAAAAATCTTAACCTACTCATCCATCAACCACACTGGTTGAATATTAATTGCATTAACCACAAGAGAAAATTTATGATTAGTATACTTCACAATCTACTCAATACTAGCACTAACCGTAGTGGCAGCTATCAAACTATCAGGAACATCTTTTATCAATCAAACCATGATAACAAATAAAGACGCTGCATTAATAAAATTTATAATGTTTACATCGCTGCTGTCCTTAGGAGGACTCCCTCCATTTCTTGGATTCCTACCGAAATGAATTGTTATCCAAGCAATAATTACAAACAATATGGCTCCCCTAGCAGCAGTCGTGGTAGTAACATCCTTAATTACACTGTACTACTACTTAAAAATCACCTACTCAAGCTTTATAATTTTGAATACAGAACCAAAATGAAACTTAAAACTCTACAAAAATAAATCAACAAGAAACGTTAGTGCAATAATCCTATCAGCAATCTCCCTAGTAGGATTAGCAGCCTGCACACTCATTGCCAACATTAACTAAATAAAGGCCTTAAGTTAAACGTCAAACTAATAACCTTCAAAGCTATAAATAAAGGGCTTCCTTTAGGCCTTGGTAAGTCCTTTAACTTACCCCTACAGAATTGCATTCTATAATCACAAAATGAATACAAGGCTAACATAGTGGAAGAGCAACGTAAAAGCTCCTAAATAGATTTACAGCCTATCGCCTACTTATTATTCTCAGCCACCCCACTAATTTTCACCCGATGATTCTTCTCAACTAATCACAAAGACATTGGAACACTATATTTCCTATTCGGAGCATGATCAGGAATGGTCGGAACTTCCCTAAGAATACTTATTCGAACAGAACTAGGACAACCTGGATCTCTAATTGGAGATGACCAGATCTACAACGTTATTGTTACAGCCCACGCATTCGTTATGATTTTCTTCATGGTAATACCAATTATAATTGGTGGATTCGGAAATTGATTAGTACCTCTAATACTAGGAGCACCAGATATGGCCTTTCCACGAATAAACAACATAAGATTTTGGCTGCTCCCTCCATCGTTAACCTTACTACTCACTAGTAGAACGGTAGAAAGTGGTGTAGGAACAGGATGAACTGTTTATCCCCCTCTTGCAAGAGGAATTGCACATGCCGGAGCATCTGTAGACCTAGCCATCTTCTCCTTACACTTAGCAGGGGTGTCATCAATCCTAGGAGCGGTAAATTTTATTACAACGACAATCAACATAAAGCCGAAAAGCATGAAACCTGAACGAATTCCACTATTCGTATGATCAATCGCTATCACTGCCTTATTACTTCTCCTATCACTACCAGTCCTAGCAGGAGCAATTACAATACTACTAACAGACCGCAACTTAAATACATCATTTTTCGACCCTGCAGGAGGAGGAGATCCAATCCTGTATCAACACTTATTCTGATTCTTTGGACACCCAGAAGTTTATATTCTCATCCTACCAGGATTTGGTATAATTTCTCATATTATCTGCCACGAAAGAGGAAAAAAGGAAGCATTTGGAAACCTAGGAATGATCTTTGCCATACTAGCAATTGGATTACTAGGGTTTGTAGTATGGGCACATCATATATTCACAGTAGGAATAGACGTTGATACACGAGCCTACTTTACATCAGCAACAATAATTATTGCAGTACCAACAGGAATTAAAATCTTCAGATGACTTGCAACACTATACGGAACCCGAATAACATATAGAGCGGCCTGTCTATGAGCACTAGGATTTGTATTTCTATTCACAATAGGGGGTCTCACCGGTGTAGTACTAGCAAATTCATCAATTGATATTGTACTTCATGACACTTACTACGTAGTAGCCCACTTCCATTACGTCCTATCAATAGGAGCAGTATTTGCAATTATAGGAGGATTTGTACAATGATTCCCATTATTTACCGGGCTTACCATAAACCCAAAGTGATTAAGGGCTCAATTCGCTGTTATATTTGTAGGGGTAAACCTAACCTTTTTCCCTCAACACTTTCTAGGATTAGCCGGAATACCTCGACGATACTCAGACTATCCAGATGCCTACACCACATGAAACATTATCTCATCTATAGGGTCAACAATCTCATTTGTAAGAGTAATGATATTCCTGTTCATCATATGAGAAAGAATTACATCAAACCGGCTAATCCTATTCCCTACACACACAAGAAATTCAGTAGAATGACTACAAAATTTCCCACCAGCAGAACACAGATACTCAGAACTCCCAACTATTTCACTAACTAACTAATTCTTATTCTAACGTGGCAGATAAGTGCATTGGATTTAAGCTCCACAAATAAAGTTTTCTAAACTTTCATTAGAAAATGACAACATGATTAAACATAACACTACAGGACAGAGCATCGCCCGTCATAGAACAGTTAATTTTCTTCCATGACCATGCACTAATAATTATACTAATAATTATTACAACAGTATTCTACACAATAATTAGAATTATCCAAAACAAACAAACCAGCCGATTTATCCTAGAAGGGCAAATAATTGAAACTATTTGAACAATTGCGCCAGCGATTATCTTAGTATTTATTGCAATCCCATCCCTACGACTACTATACCTAATAGATGAAATCCATAACCCAGTAATAACCCTAAAAACAGTTGGACACCAATGATACTGAAGTTATGAATATTCAGATTTCACAAAACTAGAATTTGATTCATATATAGTACAACAAGAGGACCAACTAATAAATACATTTCGACTGTTAGATACAGATAATCGTGTTGTACTACCAATAAATTCACCTATCCGGATAATCGTAACAGCAGCAGATGTATTACACTCGTGAACAGTGCCGAGCCTGGGGGTAAAAACAGACGCAACACCTGGACGACTAAATCAAGTAAGATTTACAATCAACCGCCCAGGACTATTATACGGACAATGCTCAGAAATCTGTGGAGCAAACCATAGATTTATGCCAATCGTAATTGAAAGAGTATCAACAAACCAATTTATTAATTGAGTGTCAAAGATAAGAGAATCATCAGATGACTGAAAGCAAGTAATGGTCTCTTAAACCAGCTTATGGTATCTTAGCAAATACCTCTGATGATAAAGGATTAGTTAATTACATAACATCAGAATGTCAAACTGAAATAATCATAAAGATATCCTTTTATTCCTCAAATAATACCCATAGAATGAACAATACTATATATTACGTTCTTAGCAACATTCCTAATATTTAACATCATAAACTATTTTATCCAATCACCAAATCAACAAAGAAAAACAAAGAAAACCATTAGCATCAACAAAACAAACTGAAAATGATAAGAAACTTATTCTCAATTTTTGATCCAACAACAGAAATTAGCAACCTACCATTAAATTGAACAAGAACAGCAATTGGACTACTACTAATTCCAACAAGAATTTGATTAATCCCATCACGAAATAGTATAATAGTAAGACTTCTAATAAATAAACTACACCAAGAAATAAAAACAATCCTAAGAAAGGGAAATGAAAATAAAGGAAATTCATTCATCCTAACATCCCTATTTCTTATAATCTTAATAAATAACTTCCTAGGATTATTTCCTTACATCTTTACAAGAACGAGCCACCTAATCCTCACACTAACATTAGCACTACCCTTGTGAATGAGATTTATATTATTTGGATGAATCAAAAACACCAACCATATATTCGAACATCTTGTTCCACAAGGAACACCAACCATATTAATACCATTTATGGTCATTATTGAAACAATCAGAAACCTAATCCGACCAGGAACATTAGCAGTACGTCTAACTGCAAACATAATTGCTGGACACCTACTATTAACACTGCTAGGAAATAATGGACCAGCAATAAGTCACACATTATTAACAGTACTAATTATCGCACAAATCCTCCTATTGATTCTAGAAGGAGCAGTAGCAGTTATTCAATCATATGTATTTGCCATCCTAAGAACACTGTATTCTAGAGAAGTCAACTAATGTCAATACACGAAAATCACCCATTCCACATAGTAAACAAAAGACCATGACCACTCACAGGAGCTATCGGAGCCATAGTTACCCTAATAGGATTAATCAAATGATTTCATCAATATGACGACAGCCTATTAGGAATTGGAGCAATTATCACCGTATTAACCATAATTCAATGATGACGAGATGTAACCCGAGAAGGAACATACCAAGGGCTACACACAAAAATAGTAACAAAGGGACTACGATGAGGAATAATCCTATTTATTGTATCAGAAGTCTTGTTCTTCGTATCATTTTTCTGGGCATTCTTCCACTCAAGCCTATCGCCAACAATTGAACTAGGATCAACTTGACCTCCCACAGGAATTCAACCATTTAATCCTATACAAGTACCACTACTAAATACAGCAATTCTACTGGCCTCAGGGGTAACTGTAACATGAGCACACCACGGACTCCTAGAAAATAATGCTACACAAGCAACCCAAGGATTATTCTTCACCGTGTTATTGGGACTATACTTCACAGCACTACAAGCATATGAATACCTTGAAGCCCCATTCACAATTGCAGATTCAGCATACGGATCAACATTCTTCGTAGCAACAGGATTCCACGGACTACACGTAATCATTGGAACAACCTTCCTAACCACATGTCTCCTACGACACACAACACTACACTTCTCATCAAATCACCACTTCGGATTTGAAGCAGCAGCATGATACTGACACTTCGTAGACGTAGTTTGACTATTCCTATATATCTCAATCTACTGATGAGGAAGATAAAATAACACTTATCTAATACAAGAAAGTATACTTGACTTCCAATCAAGAAATTTGTGAAAAACAAGATAAGTAATACTAATAACCATTACAACAGCAACAGTAACCATTCTATTATCATCAGCCATCATAGTATTAACCACCCTAATCTCAAGGAAAATTAACGAAGACCGAGAAAAAAGATCACCATTCGAGTGTGGGTTTGATCCAAAAGGCTCAGCACGACTACCATTCTCATCACGATTTTTCCTAATTGCAGTAATCTTTATAATTTTTGACGTAGAAATTGCACTACTACTACCAATACCAATCACTATAATAACGTCAAACATTAAATCATGAATAATCATCAGATCGGTATTTCTACTAATCCTAATCATTGGCCTATACCATGAATGAAATCAAGGATCACTTGAATGAAGAAGTTAGTAGGGACTATAGTTAATAATAACATTTGAGTTGCATTCAAAAAGTACTACCCACTAGTAGTTAGCCTCAATAATATTCAAACAAGTGATGAAGCAAAACTTGCAATCAGTTTCGACCTGATCTTAGATAATCAACTTATCCTCACTTTATTAGATTTTTAACTGAAACCAAAGAAAGAGGTATATTATTGTTAATAATAAAATTGAATTAAAATTCCAGTTAAGGAAGTGACAGAAAAAGTGAATGCTGCTAACTTATCACTATAGCGGTTAAAATCCGTTTACACTTCTATTTATATAGTTTAGAAAAACATTACATTTTCACTGTAAAGACAAAGAAAGACTTTTATAAATACTCAAAGGTAATAAATACCTCATCGACATCTTCAGTGTCGTGCTCTAAATATAAGCTATTCAAGTAATAAATAAGAATAAACAGAAGAATAACAACTCACATAACAAAAAACCCTAAAAATACCCTCAAATTATTATACTGGAACCACTGATTAACCCTACCAGCATTAAAAAGAACCCAATATATACCCTGACCACCAAAATATTCTATTCAACCAGAATCAAAAACCCTTGTCGCCCTATAACCCAATCCCAGTGGACCAAAAGATACACCATAGGTAGAAAAAAAAGGTATGAACCATATAGAACCAGCAAACGAAGAAGAACCATACAAATGTACAGAAAATAATTTATCACCCAAAACAAATCCAGCAATTTCATAACCAAGCCAACCCCCAAGAAATACCACAAACAAAGTGAGAAACTTCAAATAATAAGGTAAACAAATTACAGAAGGAGTAGGACAAATTAACCACATAAGAGAACTACCACCAAAAATAGACATAACCAACAAACCAATTATACCAAGTATTATATTGTAATTAGACTCAGCCATACTATAAGAAGGAACAAAATTAAAATCCCCACATAAAACAAAATAAAATAAACGGAAAGAATAACAAACCGTTAAACCCGTAGACACAAATAATAACAAAAAACCAAACATATTAACATATCTCATAGAAAACATTTCCAAAATAAAATCCCTAGAATAAAACCCTGCCAAAAACGGCATACCACAAAGAGCAAAATTAGAAACCATTAAACTCGAAGAAGTAAACGGCATATAAACAGATAAACCACCCATAAAACGAATATCCTGGGAGTCACCTATAGAATGAATCACCCCCCCAGCACATATAAATAACAAAGCCTTAAACAAAGCATGTGTTAACAAGTGAAAAAAGGCCAAACCAGAAAGACCAATAGAAATAGTTATAATTATAAGACCCAACTGTCTCAAAGTAGACAAAGCAATAATTTTCCTCAAATCAAACTCAAAGTTTGCTCCTAACCCTGCCATAAATATAGTCAACCCAGAAACCAATAACAAAACAACATTCAATCAATAACTGAAAGAAGGACTAAATCGAATTAACAAATAAACACCCGCAGTAACCAAAGTAGAAGAGTGAACTAAGGCAGAAACAGGAGTAGGAGCAGCCATTGCCGCAGGCAACCAAGAAGAGAAAGGAATCTGAGCACTCCTAGTTATAGCAGCCAAAACAACAAGAAAAGAAATTAACTCCATCTCAATAGAACCAGATAAAATCTCCAAATAATAAATAAAACTTCAACTACCAAAATTAATTATCCAAGCAATAACCATCAATAAAGCGACATCACCAATACGGTTCGATAAAACCGTCAACATACCAGCACCGTAAGACCTTACATTCTGGTAATAAATTACCAACAAATATGAAACCAAACCTAATCCATCCCAACCCAGCAAAATACTAATTACGTTAGGACTAATAATCAAAAACATTATAGAAACAACAAACATTAAAACCAACAAGATAAACCGAACAATATTCAAATCACCAAACATATAATCGTCACTATAAAGAATAACCAAAGAAGAAATAATAAAAACAAAACCTATAAACAACAAAGACATTCAATCAAAAAGAAAAGTTATAATAACAGAGCTACCGTTTAATGTAATAACATTCCAATCAATAAAATAAACCAAATCATTTATGATAAAATAAACACCACAAAAGCAACAAAATAAGCCCAAAAGAAATAAGAAAACAAATCTAATAAAACAAATAGACATAAACATAAATCCAAAATAAAAACTATATCATCGGCACCACAAACCAATATTTTCACTTAAACTATTTGGATTTTAAACCCTTAAATCCAAAAAACAGCAACGTCCACCCTTAAAATAACCAAATTCAATGGGAACCAATGCAGAAACAACAATAAAAACTCACGAACATAACCCAAAGAACAAGAATACACACCAGAATAAATAGAACCATGCTGACTATAAGAATACATATAAAGAGTATAAGCCGCACTAAAGAAAGATAAAAAAATTAAAACAAATATTAAACACCAAGACCAAGAAACAAGACTACTCAACAAACCAATCTCACCAAGAAGATTAAGAGAAGGAGGAGCAGCCATATTACAGGCTCTTAACAAAAATCACCACATAGCCATTCTGGGTATCAAATTAATCAAACCCTTATTAACCAGAAGACTTCGTCTACCAAACCGCTCATAAGAAATATTAGAAAGACAGAAAAGACCAGAAGAACACAACCCATGAGCCACCATTAAAGCAAAAGATCTACAAACCCCCCAATAATTCAACGTCATAATACCACCAATAACTATACTCATATGAGCAACAGAAGAGTAAGCAATTAAAGACTTTAAATCAGTCTGTCGTATGCAAAACAAACTAACAAACAAGCCACCGACCAAACTCAGAGCAACCCAAACAACACCAAACCTAAATCCAAACCTAAACAACACAGGAAATACACGAAGAAGACCATAACCACCCAACTTCAATAAAATACCAGCTAAAATTATAGAACCAGCCACAGGAGCCTCAACGTGAGCCCTAGGGAGCCATAAATGAACCATAAACATAGGTATCCTAACCAAAAAGGCAAAAACCATACAAACATAAAATAGACCACCAACCAAATAATCACTACCACATAATAAAAATAAACATAAAGACCCTAAAGAACTATAAACAAACAAAATACCAACCAATAAAGGAAGAGAGGCCAATAAAGTATAAAACAATAAATAAATACCAGCCTGGACACGCTCAGGTTGATATCCTCAACCCAAAATCAAAAAAAGAGTAGGAATTAGTCTACTTTCAAAAAAAATATAAAACGAAAGTAGACTAATTCTTCTAAAAGTACAATACAGTATAATAGTTAAAGCAATGACAACAAAGGCGAAAAAGCCAGAAAAATAACCAAACCGGAAAACAGACTCTCTAGCCAAAATCATGAGAACACAAATCCACAAACTAAGCAAAACAAGACCATAAGAAATTAAATCACAACCAAAAATATAACCCAACCCTCCTCAACAAAAAAAATAAGGAACGAAAAAGAAATAAATAAAGGAAACAAAAAATAATAAAGAACAAATTAACCATCAAAAACCCGAAAAAATACACAAGGGGGTTAAAAAAATCAAAAAACAAAGAAACCTTAACATTGAAGAACATTATAAGACTGGAAATAATCATTACCATGACTGCGAATTATAGAAACCAAGATAGATAAACCCAAAGAGCCCTCACAAACAGAAAAAACCAAAAAGTAAACAACAAAAAACAAACTATAATTAAAATTACACAAATAAAAATAAATAGAAAAATAAAGAACCAACACCACAAATTCTAATCTCAACAAAGTAATCAACAAATGTTTGCGACTAGAAGAAAAAGCCCAAATACCACAAAAATAAAGAGTAAAAAAATATAATCACATTGGCATTAAATTAAGTTTTAATAATTTAATAAAAATATTGGTCTTGTAAATCAAAAATAAGGAATAACCTTTTAAAACTTCAGGGGAAAGGTTAAACACCATTTCGTTAATCCCCAAAACTAACATTTTAAATAAAATACCCCCTGACATAACAAAACTACTTATATCAATAAGAACAGTAACCAGACTAATATTTACCCAAATAAAACACCCCCTAGCCATAGGACTAATATTACTCATCCAAACAACAATAGTATGCCTCATTAGAGGTACTATATACAAGAGATTTTGATTCTCATATATCCTATTCATAATCATAATCGGAGGAATGCTTGTACTATTTATATACATAACAAGCCTAGCATCTAACGAAATATTTTCACCATCAAACAAAATAATAGTAACTATACTTATAATCCTGCCCGCCCTCCTATACATAATACCAACAGTAACAAACAACAAAGAAATATGCTCACATGATACAATGATAGAAAACGAAGTTATAACTACAACCACCGTTATATATAACCAGATAATAGGAACCATAACAACACTACTAGTACTATATATACTACTAACACTAATTGTAGTAGTAAATATCATCAACGTATCAAGGGGGCCACTACGACACACAAGATAATGAACAAACCCACACGAAATAGACATCCCTTATTCAAAATTGCTAACAATGCTCTAGTAGACCTACCAACACCATCAACAATTAGAGGATGATGAAACTTTGGTTCGTTACTAGGGCTATGCCTAGTAGCACAAATTGCAACTGGGTTATTCCTGGCAATACACTACTGCCCAAACATCGAGGTCGCATTTAACAGAGTAAGACATATCTGCCGAGACGTAAACTATGGATGGCTCCTTCGAACGCTTCACGCAAATGGAGCATCACTATTCTTTGTTTGCATTTACCTACACACCGGACGAAATCTATACTACGGATCATACAACTTTATACACACATGATCTGTAGGTGTAGTAATTCTATTCCTGACCATAGCAACAGCCTTCCTAGGATATGTGTTACCATGAGGACAAATATCATTTTGAGGTGCAACTGTAATTACAAATCTCCTATCAGCAATCCCATATGTAGGAACAGAAGTAGTACAATGAGTATGAGGAGGATTTGCAGTAGACAATGCAACCCTTACACGATTCTTCGCACTACACTTTATACTACCATTTGTTATCGCAGCAATAGCAATAATTCACTTATTATTTCTACACCAAACAGGATCAAATAACCCGCTAGGGCTAAATAAAAATACAGACAAAATCCCATTCCACCCCTACTTTACAGTAAAGGACATTGTAGGATTCATAATCACCATTATAGCACTAACAATCCTTACACTAAAGGAACCATACATCCTAAGAGATCCTGACAACTTCACACCAGCAAACCCGCTAGTAACGCCAGTCCACATCCAGCCAGAATGGTACTTTTTATTTGCATATGCAATTCTACGGTCAATCCCAAACAAGCTAGGAGGGGTAATCGCCCTAGTAATATCAATTGCAATTCTATTCATCATACCAGCAAACAAATCAAAGTTTCGGGGAACACAATTTTACCCGATTAACCAAGTACTATTCTGAACAATAACAAATACAGTAATCCTCCTGACATGAATCGGCGCACGCCCAGTAGAAGACCCTTACATTCTAACAGGACAGATCCTAACAGTATTATACTTCACATACTACGTGATAAACCCAACAACAACAAAACTATGGGATAAGATAACGGACTAAGTTAGTTAAAAAGCTATAGAATAAGCCTAATGTCTTGAAAACATTATGAAAGAAGTTCAAATCTTCTATTAACTTATATACCTAAATTAATACACTACAACAAAGAAAAAATAAAACACCTAACACCAACAAAAAACAAAAGATAATTTAATGAAAGAGGCAAAAATCTCCTCCATGCCAAATACATCAACTTATCATAACGGAAACGAGGCAAGGTACCACGAACCCAAACAAATAGAAAAGAAATAAGAGTGAGCCTAAAATAAAAAAAGAAAGAATAAAGGTCACTACCTAAAAAAATAATACAAAACAACAAGCTCATAAAAAGGATTCTAGCATACTCGGCCAAAAAAATCAAAGCAAAACCCCCGCCACCATATTCAACATTAAAACCTGAAACAAGCTCAGACTCCCCTTCAGCAAAATCAAAAGGAGTGCGATTTGTTTCAGCCAAACAAGAAATAAATCAAATAAAAGATAAAGGAAGAGAAATAAAAATCAGTCACAAATAAACCTGAAAAAAATAAAAATAAGCCAAATTATATCTACAAACCAAAACAACAAAAGAAAGCAAAATAAAAGCCAATCTAACTTCATAAGAAATAGTTTGAGCCAAAGCACGAAGACCACCTAATAAAGAATAACCAGAATTGGAGGATCACCCAGCAATTATCACCGTATAAACACCAAGTCTTGTGCAAGCCAGAAAAAACAATAAACCCAACTCAAAAGAGATAAAACCACTCAAATAAGGAATCAATAATCAAACCAACAAAGAAAGAAAAAATCCAAAAATAGGAGAAAAATAATAAACCAAATAATTAGAAACCAAAGGAAAATACTGTTCCTTGGTAAACAACTTGATAGCATCTCTAAACGGCTGAAAAATACCAACAAACCCAACCCTATTAGGGCCCTTACGAATATGAATATAACCTAAAACCCTACGTTCCAACAAGGTAAGAAATGCCACCCCAACCATAACAAAAATCATCAACAACAAAAAAACAACAACAATAAAAAAGAAACTCAACATATACTACTTGTAAAATAAAATTTTACATTAATAGATTCTAAATCCAATGCACTTATCTGCCAAAATAGTAACAAATTAATGAAAATCATAATAAACTAAAATTATTCCAAATATCCGGTCCTCTCGTACTAAGATATAAAATATTATTATAGATAGAAACCAACCTGGCTCACGCCGGTCTGAACTCAGATCATGTAAGATTTTAAAGGTCGAACAGACCTAATCATTTTCAGCTCCTGCACCGAAAATTCACCTTAATCCAACATCGAGGTCGCAAACCTCCCTGCCAATAAGAACTCTCAAGGAAGATAACGCTGTTATCCCTAAGGTAATTTAATCTTATAATCAAAATAAATGGATCAAAATAAATATATAAATTAATATACAAAATCAAAGAGGAGTTAAATTTTATTCCTCCCATCACCCCAACAAAACACCCAACCATCTTAAATAAACCAAACAAACACAAACAAAAGAAGGATAAATGTCAAACTCTATAGGGTCTTCTCGTCCCATAAAAATATCTAAGAATTTTAACTCAGAAACCAATTTCAATAAAAAATACCTCTAAGACAGTTCATGTCTCGTCAAGCCATTCATACCAGATCACAATTAAAGAACTAATGATTATGCTACCTTTGCACGGTCAAAATACCGCGGCCCTTCAACCTCTATTAACGTCAGTGGGCAGGCCATACTTCAAAAACTAACAAGAAAAGATGTTTTTGTTAAACAGGCGGACATGTAAACTTTTGCCTAATTCCTCAAAAGAAATTATGCACTAACACTAAAACAAAACAAAAAATAAATTTACTAATTACACAATAATTACTATCCAAACAAACAATCAAAAAAACATTTCAATAAAAACTTAAATCACCTAATAAATAAACAAAAGGAATAATAAAATTTTAACATAATCAAATTGAAAATCACTATAAAATCCACAAAACTAAAATTAAAATAATCAAATTATAAAAACAAAATAAGGAGCTAATCCCCCTTAATTTTAACATCAAATAAAAATAAATAGAACAACAACAGAAATTAAATAAGATGTATGAATTAAATTCATTTCTTGAAAAACCAGAGACCACTAAAGACGAATAACATTTCACTACCAATAACCTATTATTAATACTAATGAAACAGTAACTAACATAAATCATTAACTCCTTTAAAATCGGGAAATAAAAATAAATAATAAAATTCAATGAACCCTGATACACAAGGTACGACAAACAAAGTCAACTTTTAAAAAAACTTTACAACACTCAACCCCTCACGGTACAAATAATCTATCGTACAAAAAATTAAATCACAAAAATACAATAACCCCAATGATTCTTCAATTAAAAATAAGACTAACATTAATGAAACAAAACAAGACAATCAACAAAATCAGACCATGTCGAATCGCACGACACAATAATTCAGCGTAAATGAAAACTCAACTAACAGAAATGATCTGAACAACCACAATCCAGCTGCACCTTCCGGTACAACCACTTTGTTACGACTTATCTCATTAACAACAAAACGAGAGCGACGGGCGATGTGTGCATATCCCAGAACCAATTATCACAGTAACAGTCTACAAACCATTACAACCAAATCCAATTTCATACCAATATTAAAACCAATAATCCATAAACAAATAACAATGTAATCCATCATTCACTTAGAAACGAGCTGCACCTTGACCTGAAATAAACCAAAATAAAGAAGCCAGAAAATTTAAACAACTCTAAAAAGATAATCAATAAACGGCGGTATACAAACCAAAGCAACTAAGTAAGGTCCAACGTGGACTATCGATAACGAGACAGATTCCTCTGGACGGAATGAGATACCGCCAAATTCTTTAAGTTTCAAGAACATAACTAATACTACTCAGGCACAAAAAATTTACACTCCAAAATAATAGGGTATCTAATCCTAGTTTACAAAAAGAGTTTCATAGCCTCCAAACAAAAACAAGAAATACATAAACAATAAAAATTTCACCTAGCAACAAACAAAATATAATCTAATACAAATCTAAAACAATATAACTACCTAACGCCAAACACATTCAAATGTCTCCAAGGTATAACCGCGGCTGCTGGCACAAAATTTAACCGAAACTAAAATATATTGCTAGATACAAGGATACTTGAACAACCAATAACAACTAATGAGAAGTACTACCAACATCTACCATGACCCATTTAGAATCCACGACAAACTCACGCAAAAACTTACATATAGAACAAATAAATACTGAATGAAAAAGCAAGAATAAAACTTCTCTTAAGGATAAAGTGAAAGCAAGATGGTGCAAACAACGGAATTCCTATCAACTACCATA